AAACAAAGGATGAATTTCACTTTAAAGAGACATGCTATAAAAATGGCCCAGTTTCTGAAAATTCTTATCTTGATGGGAATCAAGAAAATTCGAAGTTAGAAATAGAAATCAAAGATAAAAAAAAAGTGACAGACCTATTCAGGTTCTGGTTTGAAAAACCTCTTGTAATTCTTCTTTTCGACTATAAACGATGGAATCGTCCATTGCGATATATAAAAAATGATCGATTTGAAAATGCTGTAAGAAATGAAATAAAAAATATTAAATTAAATAAAACTCAATTTTCAATTTAATATATTTAAGTTTAAGTAGTAAATTAAGAAAAAAATCAAGACATAAAATAAATAAAAAAATAGATACGAAGAAATTCTCCCGCCCCCTACATATTTAATTCCCTCTCCTACAAAGAAACTTGTAATACCAACTCCATTCGTAATTCCATCAATTACTTGTCTATCAAAAAAAGAAATTAGTTCAGCTACCCCTCTTATACCCCTAGTAAAGGTTGTTGCATAAAAAATGTCGACGTAACCACGATTATATGACCAATTATATATCACATTTATTATTTTGTCCCGAAAAATTCTCTTAGGACCCATTTTAACAAACGAATTGATTAAGTCCAAATTCTGGAAAGATGAATAAACAGGCCTATATAAAAGAGACGCTATAAAGAGTCCGCAAAAGGCTATACTTACTGAAAAAATAGCATTTGTTACAAATTCATACCAATCCACAGAATTGTTCGAATTTGAGTGTAAAAGATTTATTGACGGAGTTAACCATTTTGATAATATATCAAAATATATTCCTTTTCGATCAAAATCAAAAGGAATTCCTACGGATCCGACGAACAAAGTTAATAAGACCAATACAAGAAGCGGCAATAGCATAGTATTGTCCGATTCAAGTGGATACGTTTTTTTTGAAAAAAGGGGAGCGCTCTTATTATTATTTATTGCCATTGTTGATAAAACCGAATTTGGTTTTATCGCTTTCACTCCATTTTTGCCCCATATAGATATTGAAGAAAACGGGCTATTTTTTTTGCCACTGTAATTTTGAAAATGAGCATTTAAATGCCCTTCAAAAGTAAGTAAATACATTCGAAACATATAAAATGCAGTTAAACCCGCTGTGAAACAAGCTATTATCGCGAAAATCGGTGAATACAACCAACTATCATTAAGAATCTCGTCTTTGGACCAAAAACAAGCAAGAGGTGGAATACCACAAAGAGAAAGTGTACCTAATAAAAAGGAAATTTTTGTAATCGGCATATATTTTGTTAAACCGCCCATAAGAGCCATGTTCTGACTTTTCTCTGGTGAATACCCAATAATGGTTTCCATTGAATGAATAATAGATCCGGATCCTAAAAATAATAATGCTTTCGAATAGGCATGAGTGATCAAATGAAATAAAGCGGCTCGATAAGACCCCATACCTAAAGCTAACATAGTATAACCCAATTGAGACATTGTAGAATAGGCTAAACATCTCTTAATGTCTCGTTGAGCAAGAGCCAAAGTAGCCCCTAAAAGTATTGTTATTATACCTATCAAAGAAACGAAATTCATTACGTAAGGTATGGCTGTAAAAAGAGGAAGAAGTCGAGCTACAAGAAAAATTCCTGCTGCTACCATAGTAGCAGCATGGATAAGAGCTGAAATAGGAGTAGGCCCTTCCATGGCATCTGGTAACCATACATGAAGGGGGAATTGTGCCGATTTAGCAACTGCGCCGACGAATAAGAGGGAGGCACACAAAGTAAGAAGGAAAGAATTGACCTCATCATTATCAATCAAGTTATTGGTTATTTCGAACAAATCCCGGAATTCGAAACTACCTGTTATAAAATAAAAACCTAAGATTCCTAATAATAAACCAAAATCCCCTACACGATTAGTTACAAAGGCTTTTTGACAAGCACTTGCCGCAATAGGTCGTGTGAACCAAAACCCTATTAATAGGTACGAGCACATTCCAACTAATTCCCAAAAAATATAAATTTGTATCAAATTTGAACTAGTAACTAATCCCAACATGGAAGCATTGGAAAAACTTATATAAGCAAAAAATCTCAAATAACCTTGATCATGAGACATATAATTGTCACTATAAATAAGAACCATTATTCCAACAGTAGCTATTAATATTAACATAATGGAAGTAAGTGGATCAATCAAGTAGCCAAATTCTAAGGAAAAATCATTATTGATGGTCCAAGACCATACATATTGATGGAGAAAACTGCCGTTTATTTGCTGAATAGACAGATCGGCTGAAAAAATCATAATGATACTTAGTAATAAAACGCTAAAAAAAGCCCACATACGACGAAGACTTTTTGTTGCCGCCGGAACAAGGAGAAGCCCCACTCCTATTGCTATCGGAACTGGAAGTGGAATGAAGGGTATGATCCATGCATATTGATATGTATGTTCCATAAGAAAATGAAACTTTTTTATTTTTATTAATTGTTGTTTTGTTTCCGATTCACCAGTTCTTATCCCTTTCGGAAAGAGCAAAAAGAAAAAAAAAATGAAATTTATATAAAGATATGAAAGAACTCGAATAAAATTGAAAATTCTAATCATTATGATTATTTATTCTTTCACAAATATTCAAAATATTAAAATCAAGAAGTTATTAGTGGTTAAATGATAAGATTAATTTATTGGAGAAAAATTACTACTAAATTATTAAGTATTAAGTCAAATATTTTCAAATATTTATGAAGATACAAAATATGAGATTTTCAACCATTCCATTCTTACGAGAATTTCTATCTATAGAACAAGGAAAAAAAAATTCTACCAAAAATGAAAGTATTTGATTCTGATATGAATCATAGGATCCGCCAATAATTTAACCCAATAAACAACTCAATAAAAAAAAAACCTTAGTTAATTTAGTCGAAATAATTAACTAGTTCGTTATGGAACTGATTGAGTTGCTTACATTCCTTCCAACCAAACAAATTCTGTTTATGGGAAACGCTACGAGATCTGTCATTTTGTTACCCGCCGCTTCAGTTCGCATATTACCGAAAAAAAATATATTACTTAAATGTTCTTTATTCTAAAGTCATGTATCACTTAACTACTGATTCATTTGAATTTTCATTAGGTATACTTTCTTGTTTGATCAATTAGAATTAATAGAAAGGATTTTACAGTAGAGTTTTTTAACGCGGGTAAGGATTCTGAAACTTTTCAATTCTTTTTTTTTTTTATTTTATTAAATTCAAATTTTCAATTTATTTTATTAAAATGAAAAATGTAACATGACGAAAATCACCGGAGATACAAATTTTAACCTCCTTCTTTTCTTATTAACTTAACGACAAGCAATGTGATTTCTATAGGAGTAGATCCATCAATATAGATCCGAATGAAGATATGAAGTATATAAAGTAGTAACTAAGAAAATAAGAAAAAGTATTATTTTTTATTTACTTCGGATATTGTCTGTAAGGATATTGTATGTAATAATAATGAAAAAAAAAGATCGATTCTGAACAATAGATGTCTTTCACATTTAACTATAAGAATGAGTAAACTCTTCATTTTTGAATGGCGGTTCCGAAGAAACGTACTTCTATATCAAAAAAGCGTATTCGTAAAAATATTTGGAAAATAAAAGGGTATTGGGCAGCGGTAAAAGCGTTTTCTTTAGCAAAATCTATTTCTACGGGGAATTCAAAAAGTTTTTTTTGTGAAACAAACAAATAATAAAGTCTTGGAATAATCTGAATTGATATGAATTAATCAATTGGCTAATAGAATTTTGTAAGAGGAATGACCCTCATTAACTAATATTTTAATATTTTGAACCGATCAATATGAAATTTTATTTCATATTGTGATATGTAGAATAAAAACTTTTCTGTCTACTGAAAAGTTACTAAAAAAAAAAAAAAATGAAACTCAAGATACAAAGTTTTCTCTCTCTTTTTCTCTTTTTAATAGGTATAGGTTTTTGCGGGATGGGGATTATAATCTTCCCCATCGATTTCCTTTTTAAAAAGAAAAAGAGTATTCTTTTTCTTTAAGGAAGATTTCTTGTATTATATATCTTGAATAAGGAAGATTTCTTGTATTATGTATCTTGAATAAGGAAGATTTCTTGTATTGTGTATCTTGAATATAGATCCTATGTTTGAACTACAGGATCGATCAAGATAAATATCTATAAATCACGATATCTAGATGACTATATTGATAATTCTATTTTTCTTTCCAAATAGATTTTGGAAATCGAGGAAAATCAAAATTCTGATAGAAATTGTGATCCATAAAAAATAAAAAATCCCTTTTTCATTTTCATTGACAAAAAAATTCTCAAAAATAGGAGTGGGGTAAAAAAGGAAATTTTTGAGTTCTCTGCCAGGACTAAGAACAGAACTCTCCGGTTCCAACTTTTACATTCCAGAAGAGCTTAACTTAAACTGCACGAAATCCTATTGCATTATTAAAACAAAACTACCACTATCCCACAAAGAAAAATTTTTGAACGTTCAAATAGAAATTTGAGCGAGTCTTTATTTCTTTTTCTTAAAACTAAAGGATATTGCAATGAATCGACTCCTTCAATCTCGACGATTGAATATGGATGAGCTATTATGATTTCGAGCACGCCGCTATGGTGAAATCGGTAGACACGCTGCTCTTAGGAAGCAGTGCTAGAGCATCTCGGTTCGAGTCCGAGTGGCGGCATCTTCGAAAAGAAATAGAATAAATCCTATAATGAATTCAATCCCAGATTTACATTCCATTGTTGAAAGACCCCCCTTTCGTTTAGGATTTTTATGATATTTTTGATTTTAGAACATATATTAACTCACATCTCTTTTTCGATTGTTTCAATTGTAATTACGATTTATTTGATAACCTCATTAGTCCACGAAATTGTAGGACTATATGATTCGGCAAAAAAAGGACTTATAGCTACTTTTTTCTGTATAACAGGATTTTTAGTTATTCGTTGGATTTATTCTGGACATTTCCCCTTAAGTAATTTATATGAATCATTAATGTTCCTTTCATGGAGTTTTTCCATTATTAATATGGTGCCCTATTTTACGAACCATAAAAATAATTTAAGTGCAATAACCGTCCCAAGTGCTATTTTTACCCAAGGCTTTGCTACTTCAGGTCTTTTAACTGAAATGCGTCAATCCACAAAATTAGTACCTGCTCTCCAATCCCAGTGGTTAATGATGCACGTAAGTATGATGGTATTGAGCTATGCAGCTCTTCTATGTGGATCATTATTATCAATAGCTCTTCTAGTAATTACATTTCGAAAAAACGGAGAGATTTTTTGTAAACGTAAAAGCAATCATTTTTTAATTGGGTTGGTTTCCCTTGGCGAGATCCAAGACGTGAATGAAATAAACAATGTTTTACAGAACACTTTTTTTATTTCGTTTAGAAATTATCATAAGTATCAATTGATTCAGCAATTGGATTGTTGGAGTTGTCGTGTTATTAGCCTAGGATTTATCTTTTTAACCGTTGGTATTCTTTCAGGAGCAGTATGGGCTAATGAGGCATGGGGATCATATTGGAATTGGGACCCCAAGGAAACTTGGGCATTTATTACTTGGACTATATTTGCGATTTATTTACATACTCGAACAACTCAAAAATTGCAAGGCGTAAATTCTGCAATTGTGGCTTCTATGGGATTTCTTATAATTTGGATCTGCTATTTTGGGGTAAATCTATTAGGAATAGGGCTACATAGTTATGGTTCGTTCACACTAACTTCTAATTGAATAATTGAAGAAAAGACCTTACGAATACACAGGAAAAGCATATATAAATAGAACGAGAGTTTGTAAGAGTTTTTGAGAACCATTTTGAATAACTACTTTATGTTTATGGTTCTCAAAAACTCCAAACGTATCTAATTCAAATTTGAAAATTCATGTTTCTAATTAATAATTAATTAGAAAAAAGAATTTGAATTAATATTCAATTTTCATATAAATTAATATTCAATTTTCATATAAATATAATATAATTATTAATAATTATATTATAATTAGATAATTAGAATTATAAAAAGAAAATTTATGAAAATAAAAAGACAATTTTTTTTTTGTATCTATTAATTTGATTTGTATTTTTATTTATATTTTATATCTTAATTTATAATTTATTATTATCTTAATCTTATTTAGTGATGAAATGAGGAAAACTATCTATATTATAAAAATAATTAGATAAAATATTTTCGACCTTGTCAACTGATAGTGAAAAAACGAAATCTGGATAAATACCAATACCTATTATAGGTAGAAAGATACAGATCGAAATAAAGAGTTCTCGTGGTCCGGAATCACAAAAATGAGAGTTTGAAACATTAAATTGCTTGTATCCATAGAAAATCTGGCGTAACATAGATAATAAATAAATAGGGGTTAATATCATTCCAATTGACGTTACAAATGTAATTAGTATTTTAGGGATTAAAAAAAATTTTTGGCTAGTAATTATGCCAAAAAATACTACCAATTCTGCAACAAAACCGCTCATTCCCGGCAATGCAAGGGAAGCCATTGAGAAACTACTGAAGAGTGTAAAAATTTTTGGCATTGGGATAGCTATTCCTCCCATGTCGTCGAGATAAACAAGACGTATTCTGTCGTAACTCGTTCCCGCCAAGAAAAAAAGTGCAGCACCAATAAATCCATGAGAAATCATTTGTAAAATGGCTCCATTGAGTCCTGTATCAGTTAAGGAACTAATTCCTAGAATTGTGAAACCCATATGAGATACGGAAGAATAAGCAATTCGCTTTTTTAAGTTGCGTTGACCGAGAGATGTTGAAGCTGCATAGATTATTTGAATTGTGCCTACTATGATCAACCAAGGAGAAAATATAGAATGAGCGTGGGGTAATAATTCCATATTGATCCGAATCAGTCCGTACGCTCCCATTTTTAATAAGATTCCGGCTAAAAGCATACACGTACTATAATGTGCTTCTCCATGGGTATCCGGTAACCATGTATGTAGGGGTATAATCGGCAGTTTGACAGCATAAGCTATAAAAAATCCAAAATAAAATAAAATTTCCAATGCTACAGGATACGACTGATTAGCTGATGTTTCAAAATTTAATGTTGGTTCATTGAAACCATATAAACCCATACCTAGAACTCCCATTAAGAGAAAAATTGAACCCCCCGCAGTGTACAAAATAAACTTTGTAGCTGAGTACAAACGTTTCTTCCCTCCCCACATGGATAGAAGTAGGTAAACAGGAATTAATTCTAACTCCCACATGATGAAAAAAAGTAAAAGATCTCGAGAAGAAAATGATCCTATTTGACCGCTGTACATTGCTAACATCAGGAAATGGAACAATCGCGAATCGCGAGTAACTGGCCAAGCCGCCAAAGTGGCTAAAGTAGTAATGAATCCCGTTAGTAAAATGGGTCCTATGGAAAGTCCGTCGATTCCGAGTCTCCAGTGAAAATCAAAAATCTTTATCCATTTATAATCCTGTTCCATTTGGATTAGTGGATCGTCCAATTGAAAGTGATAACAAAATGTGTAGGTGGTGAGAAGGAGTTCTAATAAACAAATACAGATAGTATACCATCTAATTACCTTATTTCCCCTATGAGGGAAAAAGAAAATTGAAGAACCCGCGAATATCGGCAAAACAACAATTAATGTTAAACAGGGAAAAGAATTCGTGGTAAAAACAAGATACACTTTGACCAGAAAAACCCGTACTCGTAAATATATCATTATATATAAAATTATAGTAATAGTACGGGTTTTTGTCGGTAAAGAGAAATCAAATGGATGCAGGTGGAGTTTTTTTTTGCAACGTATCAATAAGCTAGACCCATGCTACGAGTTGTCTCATGCCATAAATAAACCCGCACACTCAAAAAATCTGTTGGACAGGCGGATTCACACCTTTTACAACCTACACAGTCCTCTGTTCTTGGAGCAGAAGCAATTTGCTTAGCTTTACATCCGTCCCAAGGTATCATTTCTAATACATCTGTGGGGCAGGCTCGTACACATTGAGTACACCCTATACATGTATCATAAATCTTTACTGAATGTGACATTGGATCTATAAATTTTTTTGAACGTCATAAAATTTCGATCTAGTAAATTAGTAAATGAATCGTATATTTAGACACCAGATGAATCAATGATTTATCAGAATTTAGTATTAAGTTGTTCTCAATCTACTTCTGGATTTGCTCATGCGAGAGGGCCAGGGTACTTCGATTTCTTACATTTTTGGAAATATTATCATATGTTTCTGCCGCGCGTGTCAATTTGCATCGGTGAATATTCTAATTCTTTTCTTTATTTATATTTATATTATATGCATATGATTACCACTATTTATTCAAAAAATTCGCTTGATTGATACGAGTTGATTTTCTGTTACGATAAATTGATGAAACAATAGCTAATCCAATAGCCGCTTCGGCGGCTGCAATAGCTATAACAAAAACCGAGAAAATGTCTCCTTTTAATTGGCGACTATCAAATAAATCAGAAAATGTTATGAAATTCATATTAACCGCATTCAGCATAAGCTCAAGACACATAAGTGCTCTAACCATATTTCGACTTGTAATCAATCCATAGATACCGATAGATAATAAATAGGCACTCAAAACCAATACATGCTCGAGCATCATTGAACTACCCCTCATTAATTCAATCTAGATTCATTTCAATATGAACAATAAGTCAACCGATTCGATTGACTAGAATATAACAAGAACAAGTGCGTAATGTAATAAAGAAAGGTAAGGGTAATAGATCGAACTAAAACATTAACCTTTTTTACACGAATTCAAATGGGAAAATCAAAATAGATGAGATAAGACAGAACAAAAGAAGTCCTTTTTTGTTTCTAAGTATTTATTACTGACGAGCCATAGCAATTGCACCTATCAAGGCAACTAAAAGAATTATAGAAATAAGTTCAAATGGAAGAAAAAATTCTGTTGATAAATGAATCCCAAGTTGTTGACCCCTATTTATCAAATCTTGCTCTATAATTTGGTTTGATCTTGCGGTCCAAATAATCCCGTACCAGGACGTATCTGAGATAGTAGTAATTAGTGAAACAAAAATACTTGTACAAACCAGTGAAGTGACTCCATCTCCAACGGTCCAAAGACGGAAATCTTTGTAATATTCTGAACCATTCATGAACATCACAGCAAATACAATTAGGACATTTATGGCTCCTACGTAAATAAGGAGCTGTGCAGCAGCTACAAAATGCGAATTCGATGGAATATGGAATAAGGATATACAAACAAGAACCAATCCCAACGAAAAGGCAGAATAAATTGGATTGGTAAATAATACTACTCCTAGCCCGCCGACTATAAGACCCAACCCCAAAAATACTAAAAGAAAATCATGTATTGGTGCAGGTAAATCCATTATATTATATGTAAAATAAGAGATAAATTTAATTTTAATTAAGTCGAAATGTTTCATGACCTTATTGACCAGACCTGGAAAGAAGACGTTACCCTAATTTGTTAATATGTTCCTAATTGAATTAAATTCAATCCTAATGGGGTGTTGGTTAATGTAGATACACAATATTATATTAAATATTAAATATTAAATTAAGAATTTAATATTAAGATAAGAATTTAATTGCATCTTGTTTCTCTATACGAAAAAAGAGCCGTTCAAAATTCAATTTATCGATTCTTTTATTACTATTAATTCTATATATTACTATTATTATTTATTTTTTATATTCTATATATTACTATTATTATTTATATTTATATTTTATATTTATATAATAATATATTTATTGATTTCAAAATCATCATAGATATATGAATATATTTTCAATACAAAGCAAGCTGCGATTCTCACAACCTATAGTTAGTAGTTAGGATTCTTAGTTATTGACTAAGCAAAATGAAAGAGGCTTCGTTCCTTTCAATCAAAAATGAATCTTAGTAATTGGTAATTGTTATTGAATCAAGGGGTTTACCCGCGGTTTTTTTTTTTTTTTTTATTGGGGTCGAATTCATAATTGTTCGAATTGTATAATCTCCAATTACTGACATTGGTAACCGACCCAAAGCAATTTGATTATAATTCAATTCGTGACGATCATAAGTAGAAAGTTCATATTCTTCAGTCATTGATAAACAGTTTGTTGGACAATACTCGACACAGTTACCACAAAATATACAGATTCCAAAATCAATACTGTAATTAAGCAATCGTTTCTTTCGAATATCAGTTTCCAATTTCCAATCAACAACGGGTAAATCAATAGGGCATACACGAACACAGACTTCACAAGCAATACATTTATCAAATTCAAAATGTATTCGACCACGAAAACGCTCTGATGTGATCAATTTTTCATAAGGATATTGAATAGTTACAGGTAAACGATTCGCGTGGGATAAGGTAATCATAAAACTTTGACCAATATACCTTGCGGCTCGGACTGTTTGTTGACCAAAATTCATGAACCCAGTTACCATAGGGAACATATCGTGAATATCTATGAATAATTTAACGTTTCTTTCTCTTGTTCGATAGAAATTATGAATCTATAACATCCTATGCCCTTACAGTGAAAGGAGTTGAAAAGAAGTTGTCAATAATAGATTACCTAAAGAAATAGGTAAAAGAAATTTCCACCCAAGATTCAACAGTTGGTCCATTCTCATCCTAGGTAAAGTCCATCTTGTTGTGATAGGAATGAACAAGAACAAATAAGCTTTAGCTAATGTAATAAAGATACCAATTGTCGTTCCAAAGACTCCGCACGCTTCATTAATTCTGAAAAGCTCAGGAATGAATATGTCCGGAATAGCGAGATTCCAACCGCCCAAGTAAAGAACTGTTACAAATAATGAAGAAACTAGTAGGTTTAAATAGGAAGCAACATAAAATAAACCAAATTTGATACCTGAATATTCGGTTTGATAACCCGCAACTAATTCTTCTTCTGCTTCTGGTAAATCAAAAGGTAATCTCTCACATTCTGCCAGGGAAGAAATTAGAAAAACCATAAATCCTATAGGTTGACGCCACAGATTCCACCCCAAAAAACCATATTTTGACTGCGCCTCCACTATATCAACTGTACTTGAACTGTTAGATAATCATAGTCGACAATAACATCACTGTCCCCGCCACTATTGCAAAACCGTACATGAGACTTCAGCTTCATACGGCTCCTCAATGGCCACAAATAAATATAAGGACTTATTTAATTTAATATTATCTCGCTCTGCTTGTAGAGTAGATCGAGTAAAAATACATTGGAGAGTCCAGAATTAGACCAATGCAATTCTGTCTGCTCTAAAAAAAAAGTGCTTCTGAATTGATCTTATCCTTTTTTGAATTTCAATCTGTCTTTATTCAGTAATAACTTAATCTTAAAATAAAAAGACTCATAGCTCATAAATATTTCGATTTATACCTTTCGATTACGAAAAACAATGAGACATTCTATTAGCTCATGAATCATGATAAGAATTCTATACTGCATTAATATGGATAAAGAAAGAATAAAAAAGTTTTTTTTTTTTTTTCATTGCAAATGCAGTCTGGTTCTTTCGTTCCTATTCTTCTTTCTCATACTCATAAAAAATTCATCTAAAAAAAATATAAAGGATTACTTCGTTCCTGATAGTTATTTCTTTAATCAGTGGATAGGAGCATACTTTGGATTGGGATCGTGGAGAAGTACTGCTTAATCGTTTCTACCAACTTAAAGTCCCCATTAGGATTCCTTTTATGCAGAAATACCCTTTATGGGTAACTTACATTATTTCCATTACTAATCCTTTGCGTACCTTGGTATTCCTAACCGTCCACTAATTTTTACTCGACTCCCGGTATGGTAATACAAACAATAGTCAAAAGTAAAAACTCCATACAGGTTGATCTTTTGTACCCGCTTCAAACCATGATGACTAATCCACCAATTTTTGGGAAACAGTTTCTACTCCGTATTTTTACTTCCGCTTAACTCTTGTACTTAGGGAATGAGACTCCATTTTTTACTGCCAATTTCTAAGCTGTTTTGTTTCACTCATATAACTATCTGGTTTAGTTCATCGCCCTGAATGATGAAAAAAATGAATAGAATATATCTATTCAATACATTTACTTTTTTTTTTACCTATTTTGATTCTAAAAAAAAAAGTAAATGTCCTAACGAATCGCACGTAGAGAAATTGATAACACACATAAAGTTAATGGTATTTCATAACTAATCGATTGAGCGGCAGCTCGTAGGCCACCTAAAAAAGAATATTTATTATTCGATCCATATCCTGACATAAGAAGTCCAATAGGAGCAATACTTGAAATAGCAATCCATAAAAAAACGCCTATACTGAGATCGGCGAGAACAAGGTGATATCCAAAAGGAATTACTGAATAACTTAATAAAATAGATATGACCGCTATAGATGGCCCGAGACTGAATAAACGAATATCCCCTCTAGATGGGAGAAGATCCTCTTTGAAAAGCAGTTTGGTCCCATCTGCTAGAGCTTGAAGAATTCCCAAAGGGCCGGTGTATTCTGGTCCAATACGTTGTTGTACCCCTGCAGATATTTGTCTTTCTAACCACACAATTACGAGTACTCCTATTATAATTCCCGATAAAGGAGTAAAAATAGAAACAAGCAACCATATGAATCCATAAACCTCTTTTAATGATTCCGATCTGGAAAAAGAATTGATAGCTTGTTGTACTTTTGTCGTATCAATTATCATTTCAACGATCAACTTCTCCCATAATGATATCTATACTACCTAGAATTGTCATAATATCGGCCAATTTCATTCTTTTAACTAACTGAGGAAGAATTTGCAAATTGATAAAACCCGGCGGACGAATTTTCCATCTCCAGGGAAAAACACTCTGATCCCCTATCAGAAAAATTCCCAATTCCCCCTTTGGGGCTTCTACTCTTACATAAAGTTCTTGTTTCGACAATTCAAAAGCGGGCGAAGGTTTTTTACTAATGAATCGATAATCAAAATCATTCCATTCGGAATCTCTTTCTCTATCAAAGCGCCGTACCTCTAAATTTTCATACGGCCCCCCGGGAACTCGTTCCAGAGCCTGTTGAATAATTTTTATAGATTCCATCATTTCACTGATTCGGACTAAATAACGAGCTAAAGAATCTCCTTCTTTTTGCCATTGTACTTCCCAATCAAATTCGTCGTAACACTCATAATGATCAACTTTACGAAGATCCCATTGAATTCCGGAAGCTCGTAGCATGGGTCCGGATAAGCCCCAATTTATTGCTTCCTCTCCACTAATAAAGCCCACTCCTTCAACTCGTTCCAAAAAAATAGGATTCCGCGTAATAAGCTTTTGATATTCAGTAACCCCTGTTACAAAATAATCACAGAAATCCAAACATTTATCTATCCAGCCATGGGGTAGATCAGCAGCTACTCCTCCGATACGGAAATAATTATGCATCATTCGCATACCTGTGGCAGCTTCGAATAGATCATATACCAATTCTCTCTCTCTGAAAATATAGAAGAAAGGGGTCTGCGCACCGATATCCGCCATAAAAGGGCCAAGCCATAATAAATGAGAAGCTATGCGACTCAATTCCAGCATAATGACTCTAATATAACTAGCTCTTTTAGGTACTTGAATATTTCCCAACTGTTCTGGTGCATTTACCGTTATTGCCTCTGTAAACATAGTAGCTAAATAATCCCAACGTGTTACATAAGGCAGATATTGTATAATTGTTCGATTTTCTGCAATTTTTTCCATTCCTCGGTGTAAATAACCCAATATGGGTTCACAGTCAATAACATCTTCACCATCTAGAGTAACGATGAGTCGAAGAACACCATGCATTGATGGGTGCTGAGGACCCATATTGACTATCATTAGATCTTTTCTTGTAGTTGGTACAGTCATATATTTTTTCTCCGATTCATTATTTCATGAATTGCTGAAAACAAAGTTCATCAAAATTAAAAATCTAAAAAATAGAACATTCAATATAAAAATATAATAAATCAAAGAATTCAAAATGAATTTTCAAATTAACTTAACGAGTTTTTCGCTCCCGAATATCCAATTGACTAATTAATTCTTTATAACGTACTCTATTTTTCTTTGACAAATAAGCCAGCAGACGTTGACGTTTTCCCAGAATTTTTCGTAAACCCCTCTGAGATAAATAATCTTTTCTGTGCAATTCTAAATGTAAAGTAAGTCTCCGTATCTTATTGGTGAAACTTACTATTTGAAATTCAACAGACCCCTTATTTTCTTCCTTTTCTTCTTGCGAAATAACCGGGATGAATGAATTTTTTACCATAAAATAAGGCTCCCTCCCCCTTTTTTTTTACAAATATGGATTTTACCGATCAGTAATAATAATATTCAAAAGTCGTTTGAATTTGTTATACACAACAATGAAATCTGAATTTATTCATATACTTATACGTCTGTTTTTTTTTTTATAAAATTGAATTCAATTAATCAACCCAATTTTCAATTTTTCGGATATGGATACAAAAAAAAGATGGATGATACATTTTGCACCAAAAACAGAGAAGATTTTGAAAAGACTGCCAATTCATTTCTGATATGATAATCGGTATCATGTACCAGAATAGAATGTAATATAACACGTGTGTATATCTGCTTGTTTTCATATACCAGAACATATATGACACGCGATCCATAGGAAATGTGCCATCAACTAATTATCAAGCGTGGATACAGATGTATCCTTGACATGCTGAAACGACTACCATTATTAGTATCAAACCAATAGCGATTCATACAAGCTAAATCTTCTAATCGATAATTGGGCCAAAGAAATAATTTAAAATTAAGAAATTTATTTATATCTATATCAAGATGTCCTCCTTCGTTTAAAAAGGTAACATATTTACTAGCACTGTTACTATTGCAAAATACTGGATTTCTATCCACAATATTAAAATTCCCTGAATTTAAACAAATTCGAATTCTCAATTCTCTACGACGTTTAGGAGATAAAATATTATCAAGAACAAGCAAATCATAATGATTTTTGTCTCTAGTCCCAACCAACTTTTCATGTCGTGCAATGGATTTCTCAAGACCATTCATATCGACATGTCTTTTTTCTTGGCATCTTCGATTAGTTTGAGTTTGGTTTTTATTTTTCTGCACCCGCGAAATAGCTATGGTTTGATACATAAGAAACTGCCTATCCCATTTTATAGATAACCGAGCTGGTTCAATACTCAAAATTCCCCTTTTTATTAATTTTGAAAGAGTTAGAGTCTTCAAAATCGGCATTACATCCAAACTCATTTCGTCTCTTTGAATAGAGGCTATAGCAATTTCCCTTGGGTTTTTCAGTCTAAGCAGTAGACAATAGACTTTGACATTATTGATTATTTTTTTATTCCAAGGATTCTCCCATCTTAATTGAAAAAGAAAATATCTTTTCAGGAAGAAATCTAATTCCGCTGCTATATTACTATTACTCGTAGATTTTTTTTTCTTTTTACGTTTTTGAATGTCTGATCCTCTATTAGAATCTTCTTTAACATTTTTTTTAACATCTTTTTGTTGTTTTGATGGATCTGATCCGGGATTCCCTTGTTTTTGTGTATCTGATCCAAAATTTTCTTGGACTGGCTTCTTTTTTTCTTCTTGATTTTTATTTTCTAATTCAAGAGAGTTTTCTTGATTAGATAATATAATAGGAAGATCCTTTTTTTCCTTTCTGTGAATTTTTTGTTTTTCACTAACGTTATTATTTTCATTAAAATGAAAAAGAAGTAAATTCATTGGTATGGTCCACGGTTGAATTTTATATGCACCGTAAGGTGACACAAATTCTGGGAAAAACCAAAGTTCCAAATTCGATATAGGACAATTTATTATTTCTTCATTCATTTCCATCCAGTCAAAATAAGTTTTTGTTTGATTGGATGGGTTGATTTGTTTATGAATCGCGAGATAAAAAAAATCCTTTTTATAAATTTTCTCAATTATTTGATAAAAATCATTCCGAGTCTTAGTTTTTTTGTTGGCCTCGATATCCATATCGGTCCAGCACTCAATATCTATTTTTGTTCTAATACAAAAATGAAAAATTTTCCAATCAAAATATTTTCTATCCGGATTTCTATCCGTATCATAATCTTCTCTTAGATAATTATTAAGAGATATATCTCTCGGCAAATAAAATAGTTTAGGATTATATGTATTGTAATTACATGTGTTGTAAGTATAGAGAAATTCTTTTTCCCCATTTACTTGTAATGGCGATCTAGAAATATATGAATCCTTCTTATCTTCATAATTAATATATTTATGTGATAAACACTCATATTTATAGTTTTTAAATTGATCTTTTTGATTCAGTAATGAATCCACTGCATAATTAGAATTTTTTTGTTTCTCGTAATGAATTAATTGGTCTTTTTCATTTTCATATAAATAAAAATTGGTTAAGTTTTTAGTTTGAACCATATAACTTTGATGGACTCTTTTTCGCCATTTTTGCGGTACTAATCGCGACCATCTAGTATGAGAAAAATCATATTGATAGTGATAATGTCCTCTTAACCAGTTTTTCCATTTATTCATTCTAAAATTGTGAAGTTTCTTATGTCTTGATTCCGAATGAAATATTCCTTGTGTTCCAAAGGAATCTTTTATTCTATCCTTAAGAAAAAGAAGTGTTCCACGATATTGAAGTACAGATCTCAAGTGATACTTGTTAAAAATTTTGGTTTGTGATAATTTGTAAAATACATATGCCTGTGGCAGAGAAGCAAGGTCACAAAAAATATGTGAATTTTTCTTATTAAAAAGTGACTTTTTTATATTCGAAAAAAAATGAATTTTATTTGGATTTGTTTCATCAATTTCTTTTTTATTTGTTTTGGAACTATATTTAAAAAAATTTTTGTTTTTTGATTCAAGAATCAATTTTACATTGATTCTGATACTAGTTATGATACATAAAAGGCTTTCTATGTATACCCTTTCAATAAAAAATTTCATAAAATAGTACCATTTGCGTATTAATCGGTTACTTTTTCTTTTTACTATTTGCCCAATAATTTTCGGCGATTCTAATCCCTTATCATCACAACTTTTTTCGTTAGAACTAATATCTCTATTTGGAATTAGAAATATGTTTTTCTTGTCTTTTGCAATTTTTTCAATTTGATTTCTGATTATACTTGTCCTATCAGCCACATCTTTTATTTTTTTTGCTATCAGTGAATAATTTATCCAATCCGTGGATCTAATTCGAATGGGTGATTCATGAATAATCTGATTACTTATTTTATTTATATAAATAATTTTTTTTTGATTTGTACTCAATTCATCTATTTCTCTCAATCCAAATAATGGAATTTGACTTACTTTTGCAAGTTTTTTCATTATTATTTTTATAAATCGAAATAGTTTGATAATCCATCGTGTT